TAATTATGAGCTCCATTGTAGAAATCAGACCTAACCATTAAGTAAGAAGCGATGGGAACGATGGAACCTGTGAATCCAAATCTATTGAAATCAGACTCATTGATCGGGATGGCGAAACAAACCAGAGACTAATTCTTTCATCTATTGGGAAAAGAAAAGTCATGAGTTAACCCTACAACTAAAATAGCGACGAAAAGAGTCAATATTCGCCCGTGAAAACTTTATCTTCTTGGATTGATAATTTTTGCTCAACCCAATAGGATAAAAAGCAAAACAAAAAAAAATATTCGTTATAACAGAAAAAGAATACTATATTTAAAAATATAAAATAGAAAAATTAATATGCTTAGTTAGCTAAAAAAGCAAGATATACAAATGATAATAAACATTTTGAAAATTTTATTATTCGCGAGGAGCTGGATGAGAAGAAACTCTCATGTCCAGTTCTGTAGTAGAGATGGAATTCAGAACCAACCATCAACTATAACCCCAAAAGAACCAGATTCCGTAAACAACATAGAGGAAGAATGAAGGGAATATCTTATCGGGGTAATCATATTTCTTTCGGTAAATATGCTCTTCAGGCACTTGAACCCGCTTGGATCACGTCTAGACAAATAGAAGCAGGTCGACGAGCAATGACACGAAATGCACGCCGCGGTGGAAAAATATGGGTACGTATATTTCCAGACAAACCGGTTACAGTAAGACCCGCAGAAACACGTATGGGTTCGGGGAAAGGATCCCCTGAATATTGGGTAGCTGTTGTTAAACCAGGTCGAATACTTTATGAAATGGGTGGAGTAACAGAAAATATAGCCAGAAGAGCTATTTCAATAGCATCGTCCAAAATGCCTATACGAACTCAATTTATTATTTCAGGATAATTTCAGGATAAAAAAAAACACAGGTGCCGGTTTCTTTCTTTTGACAAACAATATTTCTTTTTTTTTTTTTTTCTTCACTCTTTGCTTTGCATTGAAAAAATGGATTCTAAAAAAATTATATGATTCAACCCCAGACCCTTTTGAATGTAGCGGATAACAGCGGGGCTCGAGAATTGATGTGTATTCGAATCATAGGAGCTAGCAATCGTCGATATGCTCATATCGGTGACGTTATTGTTGCTGTGATCAAAGAAGCAGTGCCAAATATGCCCCTAGCAAGATCAGAGGTGGTCAGAGCTGTAATTGTACGTACTTGTAAAGAACTCAAACGTGATAACGGTATGATAATACGATATGATGACAATGCTGCGGTTGTCATTGACCAAGAAGGAAACCCCAAAGGAACTCGAATTTTTGGTGCAATTGCCCGTGAATTGAGACAGTTAAATTTTACTAAAATAGTTTCATTAGCTCCGGAGGTATTGTAAGGTCTTATAAAAAAAGAAAATACCATCATATGGTTATAGTAAAGTATTTGAAAGAAAGAGATTAAGAAATATATTCAGAATTCTTAGTAGATTGTGTCTCACGCATATGCCTTTAATTTAAAAATTTAAATTCATAAACAAATAAGTAAAAAAACATGTTGATTATATCAAAATTGGGGAGCACCAAGAAATTTAATTCACCATGGGTAGGGATATTATTGCTGACATAATAACTTCTATACGAAATGCTGATATGGATAGAAAAAGGGTGGTTCGAATAGCATCTACTAATATCACTGAAAATATTGTTAAAATACTTTTACGAGAAGGTTTTATCGAAAACGTGAGAAAACATAAAGAAACCAAAAAAGATTTTTTGGTTTTAACCCTACGGCATAGAAGGAATAGGAAAAGGTCTTATAGAAATTTTTTAAATTTAAAACGGATCAGTCGGCCTGGTCTACGAATCTATTCGAACTACCAACGAATTCCTAGAATTCTAGGTGGGATGGGAATTGTAATTATTTCTACTTCCCGAGGTATAATGACAGACCGAGAGGCTCGACTAGAACGAATTGGTGGAGAAGTTTTGTGTTATATATGGTAATTCTTCTAATATACGAATTGGGTCCGAAATTTCTTATTTGTGAAAACAAAAAGAAAAGGGGCGGGTTGTCTAATATCGTTCCTTCTCCATCAATTGATACTTCAAGGAGGCTTTACCTGGAATGAAAGAACAAAAATGGATTCATGAAGGTTTAATTACGGAATCCCTTCCCAACGGTATGTTCCGGATTCGCTTAGATAATCAAGATATGATTCTAGGTTATGTTTCAGGAAAGATCCGACGTAGTTTTATACGGATACTACCAGGCGATAGAGTCAAAATTGAAGTAAGTCGTTATGATTCAACCAGAGGACGTATAATTTATCGACTTCGCAATAAGGATTCGAAAGATTAGGTGTTTTTATCAACTTCAACATTCCTTTCGTGAGAAGATTATTCGAGATGAAAAATTAAAATGAGGAATGCCAAATATGAAAATAAGAGCTTCTGTTCGTAAAATTTGTGAAAAATGTCGACTAATCCGTAGGCGGGGACGAATTATAGTAATTTGTTCCAAC